TTACGAGTTTAATATGTTGATAAATACACGGGCCTAGAAATTCATTTCGGACAATTGAACCTTCTCAAATTGTTTCTTCTTAAGAACTAAAAAGATTTGTGCTAAAATAATGGATGACAAGAAGAACAACAGACCTTGGACACGTAACGGATCTTGAAGTACTATTTCCGCATCCCCCTGACCAAATCCACCCACATTAGGATTACTTGTTAAAGGCTGATCCAGTTTGATAGATTCACCTTCTGAAACAAGAAGTTCTGGTCCTGGAGGTATAATATCAATCACTTCACGTCCATCCAATGCATCCACTATAGTTATTTCATATCCCCCTTTTTCTTTCCGTATGATTTTTTTTACCATACCTGCTGCTGTAGCATTATACACATTATTATTACTCTTGCTCCCGTCGAGATAAATCTGACCCCTTCCCCTGTTCCCGCCTACGTATATGGGATATTTTAAGAAATGAACATCTCTCTTAGTAGTGGGATCCGGGGAAAGTATAGGAAAGGTGATTTCATTATATTTCTGACCAGGAACGGGGCCTACCACAATAATATTTTTTTTTGTAGGGCGGTAGTTTTGAAAAGACAGATTACCCATTTTTTCTTTAATCTCAGGCGAAATACGATCTGGGGGTGCCAATTCAAAGCCCTCCGGTAAAATAAGAACAGCCCCCACATTCAAAGCCCCCTTTTTACCATTAGCAAGAACTTGTTTCACTTGCATATCATAAGGAATTCGAACAACTGCTTCGAATACAGTATCTGGAAGTACCGCTTGTGGAACCTCAATATCTACGGGCTTATTAGCTAAATGGCAATTGGCACAGACAATACGACCGGTTGCTTCTCGCGGATTTTCATAACCCTGCTGTGCAAAAATGGGATATGCATTTGAAATGGGTGTTCGAATTATTATATATATCATGATCGATATGGAAATGGATCGAGTAATCTCTTCCTTTATCCAAGAAAAAGCATTTCTAGTTTGCATGGTCTAATCATTGATCCTGAAAATTTCTACAATAAAATTAGGTAGGTCACTCACATAGTTTCCTATCCAAGATGAGGAACCCCTTTTTAATTTAAGGGGGTTAAAAAGAAGAAAAAAAAAAAAAAAGAAAAGTTATCTAAAAAAAACTTTAAATTTAAATTCGATAGGTAGATCGTTTTTCCAGTCAGTCATTCATTGAATGATAAATTACTACAAGTGATGGAGATACACGATTTAAATAACGGAAAATAAAATATTTAAAAATTGTATCTAAAATAACTGGAAAAGTGGAAACAAGAGCAGATATTATTTGATCATTTTGAGCAAATCCAAAATCTTTATAGACGAAACCAATCATTAGTTCCCAACCATGGGTTGAATGGAATCCTATACATAAATCAGTTAATAGAAGAATAGAAAAAGCTTTTATTGTGTCACTTAAATTATATATAAATTCTCGAACCCAAGAGTTAATAAGAACAAGTTCTTGATTACCAAGAATGGAATAACCACTTAGAATAAATAAACATATTATATTTGTCGAGAAGTTCAAAATCGTATTGATACGATCTTCGTTGTGCGTTTTGATTAATTGGATTGTTTCTTTATAGATTCCGGTACGAAGGTTTTGTAAATGTGTTTCCGGACATTCCTTTAGCATTTCATCTAAAAAAAACAGTTCCTCAAATTCTATGAATTTTGTTAGAATACTATTTTCGTGAATCTCATTCAAGAAAATTTCGGATTGCCTAGTATTCCACCAATTAATAAACCAAGATTCCATACTTTTCTTAAATGTGAACGATATACACCAGGGCAAAAAGACTATGGATGTAAGATATAGAAGAGGAATGAATGTTTTCTTTTTTGTCATTTTGCTTTTCGTCTTTAATGAATTCAACGTCATCTCATTCGTCAACTCTATATTCTAATAATTTCTATCAAGCATAAGTTCTATTCAAAGTTATAGAGCTTATATATTCTCTCATTTTTTACTTGCAATTCAGGAGTTAGTCCTTGCTTTATTTAATTTATAAAGAATACATAAATAGAATAAGAAATCGAAAGAATTCACTGTCAATTCAAATGAAGAAAAAAATATTGTTTTTGAAAGGATATCCATTGCTAAGATTTGAAGAGAAAATTATTACTTTTCATGAATACACGAAAGAGCACTTCGGGTTATGAATATAACAGTCGGATTTCGAAACCAAAGAACGTCCCATCTATACAAATCGAAATATTTTGAAAAAAAAAAAGATTTTTTTTTTTCAAAATATTTCAATCGGTACACGAAATAAATAAGGAGAATTCAGAAGCTTTTTGTGCAATTTAATTTCTAGTTAAGTCCAATTCTCGTCAGTACAAAAGTGGTACACCCAAAAACATAGATAATTCAGCAGCTTTATTTGCAATTTCTAGTGGAGTCAAATTATCTTCAATACGAGTCAAGGGAATAAACCTCTGTTCTATGGTTTCGATATAAACAATACTCTCATAAGTAAGGGTACGAGTAAAAATACCCCCTTCTCTAATTCCTGTTAATATTCTGATGGATAGAATCTCTTCCATAGGTACTTCGAGAATAATACGACGATTTTTTCCAGGAAATCCCCAACGAAAAAAACAAACTTTTCTCTTTTTTTTATCGAAGATATCATAACCACCACCTACATCCCACAAAATAATGCACCACAAATAAAAACTAATAAAGAGACCCGCCATTCCATAGAAAGACATTGTGGCCCCTTGTGGAATAAATGGAAAATAAATAATTTCCTCATAAAAAATGAAAAAATCCATACCAATATAAGTGGAAATTGCAACCAATAACAACCCCAATGAACCTAAAAAAATGATAAAAGCCCAAAAGAAATTGCTTATTTTTCGAGACTCCGTTACGGGATAGACCAGTAGATGGTCTAATCTCAGTAATATATTCATAATCTATTTAAATTTGCATTGAATTCGAAATTCGTATTAAAACTAAACTAAACTTTCGCTTTCTTTGTTTCTAAAGTAACTTGGCACTATTTTAATGTAAACCTTTAGGAGAAATTCATCGAATTGCTTCCAGATCTAAAAAAAGTATATGAGATTTGTCCCTACTTACCGTATCTAAAAAATCTTGTTTTTTTGAACATAAAGAAATAAAGAAGCCATTGCAATTGCCGGAAAAACTAGGCCCACTAAAGGAACAAAAATGGAAGGAAAGTTTATCATAAAACGGGTACCTCGATTTACTATTTGTACCTTATAAAATAAATATTATTGTTATTTTCTATTTTTCTTCTTATTTATATTGTTATAAAGATAGTATATAATCACTAGAATTCCTATATGGTTATACTAAGTATATAGGAATTCTAGTGATTATAGCTAAGTCAAAATATCTATCTATATAGATAGATATAGATAGATATGGACATATTATAAAATTAGCTATATATGTAGAACTAAATAAATGGATTTATTTCATTTCACCTTCCATTTCTAAAAAAAAACAAACATATGTATCATAATACAACCTTTTATTATTCTTTTAATACTTGGATCCTGTATGTTTTCATTTTTTATTTTTTTTTTCATAATTTCCTTTGACTGAAAAATAAGGCATAGCCAAAAATTCTTATTTTTCAGTCAAAGAAAAGAAATTATGGAATTGAAATAATTCACTCAGAACTCCCTTTAAAAGATAACGCGGTACGATTGAATCGAATAAGCCCTTATGGAATAAATATTCAGCTCCTTGTAAACCTTGGGGTACTGGCTTATTCAATGTTTGTTCAATTACTCTTTTACCCGCAAATGCAATATAAGCATTTGGTTCGGCAATAATGATATCCCCCAACATGGCAAAACTAGCTGTCACCCCACCAGTAGTAGGAGATGTAAGTATCGATACATAGAATAACTTTTTATTTTTTTGATAATCATATAAAGCAGAAGATATTTTAGCCATTTGCATCAAGCTCAAGCTTCCTTCTTGCATACGCGCCCCTCCAGACGCACATACCAGAATAAGAGGTAAAAGTTGATTGGTAGCATATTCTATCAAACGGGTGATTTTCTCACCTACTGTGGATCCCATACTACCCCCCATAAACTGAAAATCCATAATTCCAATTGCTACAGGAATACCATTTAATTGACCTGTACCTGTTTGAACAGCCTCAGTTAATCCCGTTTTTCTTTGATAAGAATCAATACGATCTTTATAAGGTTCCTCTTCTGAATGAAATTCAATGGGATCCTGAGAAACCATGTCTTCATCCATAGGATTCCAAGTACCCGGATCAATCGAAAGTTCGATTCTATCAGAACTGCACATTTTCAAATGATATCCACAGTGCTCACAAATATTTATTTTTGATTTAAAAATTTTTTTATAATTTAATTCATAACAATTTTCGCATTCAATCCACAACTGCTTATATTTTTTACTTTCATCGAGATTATTAGAACTTTCACCTATCCTAGAATTTTGATCATTTGTGCTAGTTTTTTTACTAGAACTCGAATTCTCACTTTCACTCCAATTTCTGCCCTTACCAAAAATGTAACTATAAAAATAACTGTCATTGTATTTGTCACTATCACCTAAAATGAAACTATCAATACAGATTTGAGAATGAAGATAACTATCAATGCAACTATTAATGTTATTATTCCAACTAAATTGAGTATCATAGATGTAATGATCGTCATCATTCTTAGAAACATTATTCAGATAGCTAGAAAAAAAACATTCCTGTTCACTTAAAAAAGAATGATCATTGCCAATATCCAAAGTTTGATTTTCAATATTAAAAAATATGGAATAATTTTTCCTCTTATTATCCCTAAGTAGAAAAGTTTTATCAGATAGGAAATTCTGGATGTTACTTACACTTACTAAATAATCCAAATAACTGTAACTAGCATTGTCACTATCATTCCAACTATGAACTTTTTTATCCATATTAGTTAAAATTTGGGGATCTTCATTTACACAAGTATTTTCAATAGGATCAAGACTATCCATTGATTTACTAAATTCACACCTGTATTCTAACTTCCTATAAAACAACATAGAATTGAACCAACATTTTTCCATAGAGTTTTTTCCTCTATTTAAAAAAAAAAATAGATGTATAGTCATTGGATGAAAAATCAAATAAAAAAAATATTCCATTTTTAATATTCTATCTCATTCTTTACTATCAAAAAAAGTATATAAATCAAATAACTAGGATTCGTAACTGATAATAATAAAGAGCGGGTCGGTATTTAAAATGATAAAAAAAATAAAAAATATTAAATTAATTCTTTTTTATAATTTTTAAAATCACCTCATTGGGGGTAATGTATTTATAAGTCCAATTACTTACTTCACTTAGTAACTATTCTTTTTCTTTTTCCTATATTCTATCTTTTATCTCTATCCATTTTTTAATTTTGTTTTGATTTACATTCTATATAAACAACAAGAAATAAAAGATTAGGTATGAATATAACAAAAGAGCGGGGGGATAAAAGATAAAAAAAAGAGTTTTTTAAATCTATATACAAGTCATCCACACCCCTCTACCCCTCTTTTTTTTTTTATTTCATTAATTGAATTTCGTTTGTTGTTTCGAGCTAAGTTCCATAAAAACACCTGCCTTTTTTGAAATATCCTGAACAGTTCCTGTAGGTTGAGCGCCTTGTTCAAGGAAATATAGAATAACAGGAATATTTAAATAAGTTTGATTCTTTATTGGATCATAATAACCCATTTTCCGAAGATCTCGCCCCTCTCTTCGGGATCGAACATCGATTGCAACGATTCGATAAACGGCTCATTGGGATAGATATAGATGAATAATGCACCCCCCCTAGAAACGTATAAGAAGTTTTATCCTCGTACGGCTCGAGGAAATTCAAAATTATATGTATGTCTAAAATTATGATGTCAAATAAATCAAATAAAATCATCAAATCAATTAAACTATGACTTTAGTATTTTTCTTTCGTATTTTTTTTTATGAAAAAGAAAAAAAACAACTCCTCATATTTGTAACCCCATAACTCAAATTGGATAATTCTCAAATAACTAAAACGAAAACAAAGCCTTTAGCTATTTATCTATTTCATTTATTGAGTGGTCTCTACCCCCTTTTCTTGCCCGTGTTTCGTTTCTTTAGAATCTTTTTTTTTTCTTTTTCGAATAGAATGGATGAGACAATTTGAAAATGGTATTTACTTGTTCCATGATCTTTTAGCTTTTATTTGAATCATTAGGTTTAGACATTACTTCGGGAATCTTAAATCTTTTCAAAAATGGCAGCAACATACCATTTTTATTTCTCTGAAAGAATTATACAAAAGGTTAATTCCCGCGGATAGACTTTTGATCTAAATAGTTTTACTAATTCCAACAATTTTTTGGAACCTTGCTCAAATTGGATCCTTTCGATTTTTCTATCAAAAATTTACTTACGAAGTTGTTCTAACTTATTCATTTTCACTAACCTTAGATACTTGCCCCTCAGAAATGAAAAACTCGAGCTCCATCATGTACTATTTACATCATCAACCCCCTTCCCGCCACCAAAACAATAAGTTCTAGTGGAACAGAACAAATGATGTCGAGCCAAGAGCATATTTCTATATACTAGAAACAAAAATGGCGGATGTAAGAATCCACAGCTAATCTAATCAAGTCTTTCAAGTCGCACGTTGCTTTTTACCACATCGTTTCAAACGAAGTTTTACCATAACATTCCTTTAGCTTGGATCCAGTATGTAATTGATTCAATTATATGGAATCGTGAATAGTCATTGATTCAATCGATACATAATAATCGATCCTTTTTACGTCTCGGTTTTTCTTCTATAATAACGAAAACCCTTTTTTTGAATAAAGACGTCAAAAAATGAAAATTAACTCAATATTGTATGAATAAATTTTCTACTCTATTTTTTTAATTTGTAAAGTAGAAAAATTGGGAATTTATTGAAAAAAAAAAAAATAAATCAAAATCGAAAAAAAAATTATATCTATTATATCTATAGTTATAGAGATATATAGTTATCCACAATATATAGTTATCTACAATGATTACATTTAAAAGAAAGGAAAAAATAGACTTGTTTTTAAATTTACATTCTAGACAACAAGTCGATTTAAATTAGAGACGAATAATTCAAAAAAGGGGGGCGGGAGGATAATATTTATCCTGATATAAAATTTGTATTCAAATATGATCTACATCATGAATGGATATCATCTGGGACGGAAGGATTCGAACCTCCGAATAGCGGGACCAAAACCCGTTGCCTTACCGCTTGGCTACGCCCCATTTTCGATTTGACACTAATAAACACTATTATTGATATTGGTTTTTCGTCAATTCCAGTTCACAAATTTCTATCGAAAAATTTGTTGTTAGGATTTTGATATGCGTATATCTATCTATCTATATATATAGCATAAAACTAAATTTATTGATCATTACATAAAATTCAATTAAGATATTGTATAGAAGTATGATTTCTTCTCTTTTTGATTTAAGAAGAAAAAGATTTTTAACTGGATAAGTTCAAATCAAAGAAGGATTTTGGAAGGTCTTATCTTATTTGATTCTTTTTTTAGTTTTATTCATAAATGAATATTCATTTTTTTTTATTTATTGTATTTTTATTAATATATATATAATACAAAAAAATACAATAAAAATGAAAATTCTAAAAAATAAAAAAAAAATGATTTTTATTTTCTTAAAGAACAAAATGTTTGTTATGCTTAATATCTTTAGTTTGGTCTGTATTTGTATTCACTCCGTACTTTATTCAAGTAGTTTTTTCTCGGCGAAATTGCCCGAAGCCTACGCTTTCTTGAATCCAATTGTAGATATTATGCCAGTAATACCTTTACTTTTTTTTCTCTTAGCTTTTGTTTGGCAAGCTGCTGTAAGTTTTCGATGAGATCTTTAATTTGAGTAATGTCTTAAAAAAACTTAAGAATTTCTTAGAAAACTAAAATTCGAACATTTTCACAATTTATAAGATCAGATAAGTCTTACAGTGTGAATTCTCAATTTCAATATCAAAATTTTTTGGTATATACAAAAAAATACGGACCATCTCATCATCTACATTTTTTAATTGAGAAATCATAATCCTATTATTCGATTGGAACCCACCACCAATATCATACCTAGATTGCAGATATGAAAGAGTATTTTTTATAATAGGAATTATTGATAAATAAGAATCAAGGCTCGACTCTTACTACAAATCCAATCCATTTCCGAAACGCATAGATACTCGCATATATACTTAATATATAAGTATATATATCCTCAGAATCACTTCATTTTTTAGAAACTTAGTATTTTTAAAAGAAACAAAATGTGTAATATAAGAGAATCTATTCTCTTTCTTTGTCGTTTTTTAATTATCTTGGAGATTTTATAATGCTTACTCTAAAACTATTTGTTTACACGGTAGTGATTTTCTTCGTTTCTCTTTTCATCTTCGGATTCTTATCTAACGATCCAGGACGTAACCCAGGACGTGAAGAATAATAAAAAAAAAAGGATTCTGTGTTTTTCTTGCTTGTGCTGGATTTTTAAATATTTTCAGAATTTTATCTACTTTACATCTTTATCTTTAACTAGTAAATAAAAAATCAAACAAACAAGTAAAACAAACAAAGACGTTCCGAAAAAAATACCAAATCATCAACGGAAACGGAAAGAGAGGGATTCGAACCCTCGGTACAAAAATTTGTACAACGGATTAGCAATCCGACGCTTTAGTCCACTCAGCCATCTCCCCCCAATTGAAAAAATAGAATTACTTTGTTTATTTGATATAACATAAACAAGAAGAACAAAAAATGGAACTTAAAAAAAAAGAGACTTCTTTATTATCTTATTTTTTATCTTATCTCTTTTTTCTATTTTATTTCTATCTATTTTATTTCTATAAATTATTATATTATAATTTCTTATTATATTTTTATATTCTATTTTTTAGTTTTTCTTTTTCTACAGTCAAAGAGCCCGGCCAGTACCTAGTCGGGCTCTTTTAATTCCTATGAATATTGAATAACAAAGATTTTTTTGAATGTATTTTATTTGAAAAATAAAAAAAAATACTTGTAATTAAAACACGATCAAACAAAAATAAGAAATACACGGATTGATTCCTATGATATAAAACCACAATAATAGATATCTATATCGATCTAGATATAGATATCTATATCTGTCAAAAAACACCTTCAGCAAAAACAAAATCCAAAAATGTAATTAAAACCCCGTCTTTCAAAATGCATTTCGTTAGGAGATCCTCTAATGAACCATGTCAATATTCTAATTATTAGAATATTACACCCCTCTGTTTTCTTTCTTAATTATGTCTGATTGCTTTGGTCGACAAAAGATACAATAATTGTATAGTAGCGGGTATAGTTTAGTGGTAAAAGTGCGATTCGTTCCTCGGATCCCTTTATAGTTAAGGGATCCCCCATTTGATTAAAATCCCGATCAAAAACTTTATTTCTTACTTAAAGGGAATCCTTTATACCTCTAAACGAATTATTTGCGGTATAATATACATTATCGTAATTTATATACAAGAAGAATCAATTCGAAATTGACAAATTGAGTTCTAAAATTATGAAACATAAGTTTTTGAAATTGGATCAATAATCCGAGTTTTTTGAGTATGAGTAAAGCATCTATGGAGAAAGATATATAAAGTTTATTTCTAATCGTAACTAAATCTTCCATTTTTTGTATAGTAGAGATTGAAGCAAAATAGCTATTAAACGATTCTTTTAGTTTACTAGAGACATCAACATATTTTTTTTAGCTCGATGGAAATTTTATTCTTTTCCTAAAGATTCTCTTAAATAGAAATAGAGAACGAAGTAACTAGAAAAAACATAGATTGTTATAAAACTGCTCTTCTAGAGGGATCATCTAAAAAGCAAGGTGTTTTAAAAACCGATTCATACAAAACAAAAAGGCTG